ATATGAATATACCACACCAATTCGTTATGTATGGATGATGAGATTCCATTGATACAGAGCCAATTCCAATAGACTGGAGGGTCCCATTGGCGTGCATCCAGTAGGAATTGAACCTACACAATCGCCAATTATGAGTTGGGTGCTTTTTCCATTCAGCCATGGATGCTTAGCGGGGATCCTCGTACATGGTGAATAACCATTGAAATGAAATGTTTAGGATAAATCAATGAAATTTAGGAGAAATGAAATTTAGGAGAAATCAATGCAAGGACATCCATTTCCATCCTGGATTTTCGAATTGAGAGAGATATTGAGAGAGATCAAGAATTCTCACTATTTCTTAGATTCATGGACCCAATTCCATTCAGTGGGATCTCGCATTCCCATTTATTTCCACCAAGAACGTTTTATAAAACTCTTGGACCCCCGAATGTGGAGTATCCTACTTTCACAGGGTTCAAGAAGCAATCGATATTTGACGATCAAAGGTGTACTACTATTTGTAGTAGTGGTCCTTACATATCGTATTAATAATCGAAATATGGTCGAAAGGAAAAATCTCTATTTGACAGGGCTTCAAACTATACCTATGAATTCCATTGGACCCAGAAATGATACATTGGAAGAATCTTTTTGGTCTTCCAATATCAATAGGTTGATTGTTTCGCTCCTCTATCTTCCAAAAGGAAAAAAGATCTCTGAGAGCTCTTTCCTGGATCCGAAAGAGAGTACTTGGGTTCTCCCAATAACGAAAAAGTGTATCATGCCTGAATCTAACTGGGGTTCGCGGTGGTGGAGTAACTGGATCGGAAAAAAGGGGGATTCTAGTTGTAAGATATCTAATGAAACCCTCGCTGGAATTGAGATCTCATTCAAAGAGAAAGATATCAAATATCTGGGGTTTCCTTTTGTATATTATATGGATATGGATGATCCAATCTGCAAGGACCATGATTGGGAATTTTGTGATCGTCTTTCTCCGAGTAAGAGGCGAAACATAATTGACTTTCATTCGCGACAGCTATTCGAAATCTTAGTTAAAGACTGGATTTGTTATCTCATGTTTGCTTTTCGTGAAAAAATACCAATTGAAGTGGAGGGTTTCTTCAAACAACAAGGAGCTGGGTCAACTATTCAATCAAATGATATTGATATATTTCCCATCTCTTCTCGAGAAACAAGTGGGCTATTTCTTTGCTAAATTGTGCTCAATTTCATATGTGGCAATTCCGCCAAGATCTCTTCGTTAGTTGGGAGAAGAATCCGCACGAATCGGATTTATTGAGGAACATATCGAGAGAGAATTGGATTTGGTTAGACAATGTGTGGTTGGTAAACAAGGATCGATTTTTTAGCAAGGTACGGAATGTATCGTCAAATATTCAGTATGATTCTACAAGATCTAGTTTTGTTCAAGTAACGGATTTTAGCCAATTGAAAGGATCTTCTGATCAATCCAGCGATCATTTTGATTCCATTAGTAATGAGGATTCGGAATATCACACATTGATCAATCAAAGAGAGATTCAACAACTAAAAGAAAGATCGATTCTTTGGGATCCTTCCTTTCTTCAAACGGAACGAACAGAGATAGAATCAGACCGATTCTCTAAATGCCTTTCTGGATATTCCTCAATGTCCCGGCTATTCACGGAACGTGAGAAGGAGATGAATAATCATCTGCTTCCGGAATAAATCGCAGAATTTCTTGGGAATCCTACAAGATCCATTCTTTCTTTTTTTTCTGACAGATGGTCAGAACTTCGTCTGGGTTCGAATCCTACTGAGAGGTCCAGTATAGACCAGAAATTGTTGAAGAACGAACAAGATGTTTCTTTTGCCCCTTCCAGGCGATCGGAAAATCAAGAAATAGTTAATATATTCAAGATAATTACGTATTTACAAAATACCGTCTTAATTCATCCTATTTCATCAGATCCGGGATGGTATATGGTTCCGAAGCATGAACTGGATATGGACAGTTCCAATAAGATTTCATTCTTGAACAAAAATACATTTTTTGATTTATTTCATCTGTTCCATGACCGGAACAGGGGGGGATACACGTTACACCACGATTTTGAATCAGAAGAGAGATTTCAAGAAATGGCAGATCGATTCACTCTATCAATAACCGAGCCGGATCTGGTGTATCATAAGGGATTTGCCTTTTCTATTGATTCTTACGTATTGGATCAAAAACAATTCTTGAATGAGGTATTCAACTCCAGGGATGAATCGAAAAAGAAATCTTTATTGGTTCTACCTCCTGTTTTTTATGAAGAGAATGAATCTTTTTATCGAAGGATCAGAAAGAAATGGGTCCGGATCTCCTGCGGGAATGATTTGGAAGATCCAAAACCAAAAATAGTGATATTTGCTAGCAACACCATAGTGGAGGCAGTCAATCAATATAGATGGATCCTAAATCAGATTCAAGTCCAATATAGCACCTATGGGTACATAAGAAATGTATTGAATCGATTCTTTTTAATGAATA